TTGAAGTACTATTTCCGCATCCCCCTGACCAAATCCACCCACATTAGGATTACTCGTTAATGGTTGATCGAGTTTAATGGATTCGCCCTCTGAAACAAGAAGTTCTAGGCCTCGAGGAATAATATCAATCACTTGGCGTCCATTCGATGCATCCACTATGGTTATTTCGTATCCCCCTTTTTCTTTTCGTAAAATTTTGCTTATTATCCCTCCTGCCGTAGCATTATAAACTGTATTGTTACTTTTGTTACCATCAGGATAAATCTGACCCCTTCCCCTGTTTCCACCTACGTATATAGGATATTTTAAGAAGTGAACATCTTTATTAGTAGCAGGGTCTGGGGCAAGAATAGGAAAGGTTATTTCACTATATTTTTGACCAGGAACAGGACCTATCACAAGAATATTTTTTTTATTGGGGCGATAATTCTGAAAAGACAGATTTCCTATCTTTTCTTTCATCTCGGGTGAAATACGATCGGGGGGGGCTAATTCAAACCCCTCCGGTAAAATAAGAACAGCTCCCACATTCAAAGCTCCTTTTTTACCATTAGCTAGAACTTGTTTTAGTTGCATATCATAAGGAATTTTAACAACTGCTTCAAATACAGTATCAGGAAGTACCGCTTGTGGAACCTCAATATCCACGGGCTTACTAGCTAAATGGCAATTGGCACATACAATACGCCCAGTTGCCTCTCGTGGATTTTCATAATTCTGCTGGGCAAAAATCGGATATGCACTTGAAATGGATGCCCAAGTTATTATATATATCATGAGTGAGACAGATATGGAGCGAGTAATCTCTTCCCTTATCCAAGAAAAGGTATTTCTAGTTTGCATGGTCCAATCATTTATCCCAAAATTTCTACAATAAAGTTAGGTAGGTCGATAATATACTTCCCTAGCCACAATTCTGCTATTTACATTTACTGAAAAAATTTTATTTTTTTGTTGAAATATACAAGGAATCCCTCATGGGTAAAAAGAGTAAAGTAAATACGACTTTGATTTGGTTATGATGTATAAGGTAAGAAAGATTAGAATTGGATCAGTGAATCATTTTTTAGTCATTTATTGCATGATAAATCACTACAAGTGACGGAGATACACGATTTAAATAACGAAAGATCCAATATTTAAAAATTGTATCAAGAATGACTGGAAAGGTAGAAACTAGACCAGATAAAATTTGCTCATAATGAGCAAACCCAAAATCTTTGTAAATATAACCAATCATTAGTTCCCAACCGTGAGGCGAATGGAATCCGATACATAAATCAGTTAATAAAAGAATCGAAAAAGCTTTAATTGTATCACTTAAATTATATAGGAATTCTTGAACCCAAGAATTCAGAATAAAAAGCTTTTCCTTACCCCAAAAGGAATAACCACTTAGAATAACGAAAGATATTAGATTTGTCGAGAAGTGCAAGATTGTATGGATACGATACTCATTGTGTATCTTGATGAATTGGATCGTTTCTTTGTGGATTCCTAGACGAAATTGTTGTAAATTGGTTTCTGGGTATTCTTTTATCATTTGATCCAGCTGGAATAGTTCCTCTAATTGTATGAATTTTTCTAGAACACTTTTTTCTTGAATATCATTCAAAAAAGTTTCGCATTGTCTAGTATTCCACCAATTAGTAATCCAAGTTTTCAAACTTTTATTACAGCAGAGAGAGATCAACCAGGGCAAAAAGACTATAGATGTAAAATAAAAAAAAGGAATGAATGCTTTCTTTTTTGCCATTTTGAATCTGTGAATTGTTAATGAACCTACCGCATTTGTTGATTCTATTAGATCTAATATTTCTATCGAGCATGAGTTTCTATTTTAATTCGAATAGAATGTATTGAGCCTATGAATCCATTTTATCTTTTTCTTTTGATTCAATATTTAGTCTTTGCTTTGAATCTAGAAAGAATACAGAAATATACTCAGAATACACTTCCAATTTGAATCAAGAAAAAAATTGGATTTCCAGGATATTATTCCCCCTTTTTTCGAGCAATACTAAAAGAAATTTTTCAAATAAAAAATATTATTCTATTTTCGAGACGAAAAAACTCCCTTTCTTTTCTATACAAATATAAAAAAAACGAGCATAAAAGAATAGATGAATGTTCAATTGCAAAAAAAAAAAAAAAAAAGAAATAAATTCTTTAGTTTTTTCTTCCTACTGCCAAAGCATTTAGTCTTTTAAAATTAATTCATTTCAAAATACTTCAATTGGTACACGCAAGAAGTAAGCCAATTCAGCAGCTTTTTGCTCAATTTCTCGTGTAGTAAAATTCTCATCAGTACGAATTAAAGGAATAGCCCCTTGACCTCGAATTTCCATATAAAGGACACGCCGAGCAGAAATACCCTCTTTAACTTCTATTCTGATGGACTGAATATCTTTCATAAGGAATCGTAAAAAGATGCGACGACTTTTTCCAGGAAACCCCCAACGAAAAATACGCACTATTCCTTCTTTTTGGTCGAAAAGATCATAACCACTACCCACATTCCACAAAATAGTGCACCACAAATAGCAACTAATAAAGAGACCCGCGATCCCATAGAAAGACATCACAATCCCTTGTGGAAAAAAAATGATTTGCTGAGACGCAAATAACGATATAAAATTTCTACCAAGATAACTGGAAGTTCCAACCAATAAGAATCCTAATGAACCTAAAAATAGGATAAAGGCCCAGCAGAAATTACTTGTTTTTCGAGACCCCGTTATAAATTCTATCCATATAGATTCTGATCGCCAACTCATATATATTAGATCCAGTTATACAATTTTTTGGAATTGAGAAAATATGACTTTCCTTTTTTTGTTTTCAAAGTAACTCTCATCAACTATTTTGTTGTGAACCTTTACCTTAGGAGTAATTCATAGAATTGTTTATATCTAAAATAATAACATCTCCTTCCTTTATATGATCCCCTATAACTATATACATACAAATAAATACATTAACTTGAATTTCATACATTGGCCCGATGATGATCCATTTAAAAAAAAAGCGCAAATTGATTTACCCATATAATACGTTTACACATGCATAAGAGCTTTTTTTAGTTATGTTTGTAGGAATCTATGTGTTATACAATATTCTACCAAAAGGGTCTTATCGAATCGAAGTTTTTAAAATCAAAAAGGAGTGATACGATTAGGTCTCATCCGATCTAAAAAATATTATTTTTTTGAATATGAAGAAATAAAGAAGCCATTGCAAGTGCCGGAAAGACTAGGCCTACTAAAGGCACAAAAATAGAGGGTAAGTTATTGAAAGTTGTCATAAAATGGGTACCTCAATTTAATATTTGTACCTGTTATTGTTATATTCTGAATTCTAAAGATATCTTAGAATATCTTGTATTTTTATTATTTCTATTATATATATTATATAATTATACTAAGTATCTTTAAGTAAATATATATCTAATACTAATATACAACCTAATAGAAATATATAGAATAGAACCTAATAGAAATAGAATAAATAGAAATAGAATAAAAAATAGGTACAAGAAACGCCAAACTAAATAAATGGACTTATTCATCTTTCAAAATAAAATAGATGTATCATAATCCCCTTGTTAGATTTATTATTCTTTTTGTTCTTTTTGTCTTCTAATAGTCATTAAAAAATAAAAAATTTTATTCCATTACAAATTTCTACAAAATTTATTAGAATCTGATCCAACAACAGGGAATTTTCGGGAAATGCAAAAAGATGGAAGACTCTCTATAGATCTGTATATATCTCTATTTGAATTATCTATACATATGCAAGAGAGGAAAATGAACTTTGTTTTATTTGTCTAGTCTAATTTGAACTTCCCGAAAGCAAAAATTAACTTTTTATCTTGTTGATAGAGGTTTACTGAGTAGTAAACAAGAATATCTATAAAAAAATGATTCAAAAGAAAAATTAATTTTTCAGGGTTTTCGTTTAATTCTGATAAACTAACTGTTCTATTTTATTTCATTTTTGTTCAAAGGAAAAAAAGCATGGAGCTGAAATAACTCACTCACAACACCTTTTAAAGGATTACGTGGTACAATTGCATCCAATAAGCCCTTACGTAATAAAGATTCAGCCGCTTGTGAACCTTCAGGCACGGCTTTTTTCAATGTTTGTTCAATTACTCTTTTACCCGCAAATGCAATATAGGCATAGGGTTCGGCAATAATGATATCCCCCAACATACCAAAACTAGCTGTCACCCCACCGGTAGTAGGAGATGTAAGAATTGATATATAGAATAACTTTTTACTTGATTGATAATCACATAAAACCGAAGAAATTTTAGCCATTTGCATCAAACTTAAACTTCCTTCTTGCATTCGTGCTCCTCCGGAAGAACACACTAAAATAAGAGGTAAACATTGATTGGTAGCATACTCGATCAAACGAGTTATTTTTTCGCCTACTACGGATCCCATACTACCCCCCATAAACTGAAAATCCATAACCCCAAGGGCTACCGGAATACCGTTTAGTTGACCTGTACCTGTTTGAACAGCGTCAGTCAATCCTGTCGTTTTTTGATCAGAGTCAATACGATTTTTATAAGGTTCCTCCCTCGAATTAAATTTAATGGGATCCGCAGAGACCATGTCTTCATCCATAGGATTCCAAGTACCCGGATCAATCGAAAGCTCGATTCTCTCTGAACTAGTCATTTTCAAATAATGTCCACATTCTTCACAAACATTCATTTCGGCTTTGTTATACATTAATCCATAACAATTGTCGCATTGAATCCACAATTGATTGTAGTTTTTAGTTATATTGAAATCCTTAGAACTCATTAAATTACTACGATTCCTATTAGTTCTTATCTTGTAATTTTTGCTTTCACGAATCTTTCCACTTTCACTACAAATGAAATTATAAATGTAACTTTCATTGGAATTATTACTATCGCTTAAAAAGTGACTATCAATACAGATGTGAGAACGAAAATAAGAGTCAATGCAACTCTTAAT